CCATGTATATCAATACATCACCCGCGTCCCGTACAACCGGGTGATTAATCGGGTGATTAATGGAGATCATAAGAATGTATATTCTATACACCTTATTTCCTTGGGATTGTAGTTCAATTGGTCAGAGCACCGCCCTGTCAAGGCGGAAGCTGCGGGTTCGAGCCCCGTCAGTCCCGACAGGCCCAATAAAGACTTCTCCTTTTCTATGAAAAGGGGGGGTGAAAGGGGTACAAGGAACATAATTTTATTTCCAACGCGCGGATCTTTATTTCTTTTTCTTCTTGAAGACAGAACAAACGAAAAAAGAGTGCATTTGCCGGAATATTAGATCTTTTGTAATGGGACTCATCTTTATCACACTTCTTTGTCTTCCAAGAAAATTAGATCATTAAAAAAACGGAATTTCGAACTTCACTCCGCCCTTCTTTACATTTCCCTTCGATTCGTTGTTTGGATTTTGTAACCAATGGAAGTGGAAACGCGGTTAGATGATACTTCATCAGATGATTGTACCCCGAAGGCAGTAGTTTATTGAAAAGAATGAAAAAAAAAACGCAAAATAAAGGAATTTTTGATTGGATTAGAAAGATTCGGTATGGATAAAACATCTTCCTATGTTATACTATTCAATTCTGGACGATGAATCGATTCGATAGCTCAGTTATTCACGATATTGAGCCGATTCAATATCATTATCATCATCGAGATTTAATTCATCCCATTGAATTTACAAGCGTAAGATTTATTATCTCTATGGGATTAAATCCCGAGTTATTGCGAAGTAAAAAAAAAAAAAAAGAAAGATGAGATTATGGAAGTAAATATTCTTGCATTTATTGCTACTGCACTGTTCATTCTAGTCCCTACTGCTTTTTTACTTATCATATATGTAAAAACAGTCAGTCAAAATAATTAAGTTGAATGAAACTTGACTTCGGAGTTCTTAGTAAGGATTCCCCTTTTTCATCTTAAATAAAATGAGCGGACTAGAATCAGCAGTATTCTATGAGATCCGATAGTATGGTAGAAAGAAATAGATGACCCTTTCTACCATACTATTTATTTTATTAGTGTTATTTAATGTCTAAAAATAGACTCTATAAAGATATAGGTTTAATATAGATCAATCGAAAATAAAATCAACGAAGGAAAGAAAAAGGCTCTGGGCATATATTAATAAAAGGAATCTTTTATTTTTCATTATTTAGTATTTATTTTTCATTATTAGTAATAGTTAAAAAAGCTAACTCAATTTCGTAGTACCCTTAGAGTCCACTTCTTCCCCATACTACGAGTGAAAGGGAAAATGTAAAGACTACCATTAAAGCAGCCCAAGCGAGACTTACTATATCCATGTTACTTGTGTCCCCTATCTCTATGACTATGAAGGAATTATTCCGTTATTGCTCACTAATAATAGTGGAATCACTGGTGCAGAGTCAAAAAATAAAGGAGGGGTGTTCTGGACCAACACTATTGATTAACTAATCCAATAAACCCACATATTCTTATAATATGATTTCTAGTAGAATCGGGAAACATTAAGCCCAAGCAAAATAACAACCGGTAGTGACACCCTTCCAAGTATCAAGGGAATGTTACTAATAGAACGTCTAGGATAATCAAACCTAGTATTTCTTTTTTTGCCCTTGCTAAAAAAAAAGAAAAGGAAAAAAATATTGAGTCCAGACGGATCGCTATCTATCACATACCTCGATTTCCCAGTTGATCTAAGCCTAGTTAGTAGACACTACATTAATAGTGGAAGGGGTATCAAGACTTACCGATTCCCTTACACTACTCTAATCTTTCTTTTGGTGAATCCTCGACTCAAGGATTTACAGCCCTCTACGGATGGTTAGAATCAAAGAAGTCTCAAGGGCTGCCTGGCCTCTCCCTGGGGTAACAACTCGTCGAGTTATATCAGTAGAAGAGACTAAGGAGTTTTGAGTCTTGTGTTGATCAGGCGACACCCGGATTTGAACTGGGGAAAAAGGATTTGCAGTCCCCCGCCTTACCACTCGGCCATGCCGCCAAAACGATACAAAATAGATGCAAATATTCCGCCTTTTTATATTTGTATCTTGAACTTGAATCCCTTTGTCCTTAATACCCTTTAATACCTTTCTGAATTCCAAAAAAAAATTGGAACCATTAACTATTGGCTGTGAATTCATGAACGATTCTTGGATTTGAATCTAAAATCGTGTTAATGACATAAGAAAATAAAAATAGATAGATATACATAACCAATCAGTCTTGATTCTTTTCAATCAAAAATACTTCTCAATTTCAATTATAATAGCATAATAGCAATAATTAGTAAATTATGAGTATATGTAAACCCTATAAGAGAAATTGTTACCCAGATATAGATATATCTGGGTGTATCTTATCCATATGATACCTATAGGGAATTAGTAGGACTTTATCGTGTGTCACTTTTTCATTGAATAGATGGAAGCTAAAATAGAAATTTCGATACAGCACGACCTGCGTT